GTTTGGATAAATAAGATTCATGATAGGCTTCCTACTGATTACCAAAAAATTGAACATAAAATGGATACATTTAATGGAGAATCATTATCGACAGACATTGGTCCTTTCTTGACCTCTATCAGTGAATTAGCTAGGAAATCAACAACAGGTTTTAGTCTGAATTTTAAAAAGCTTGTTTTAATATCCGAACAAAGAAGATTTGATTCAGAAAATAAAACAAAATGTTTGAAATTTCTATTCGATGTAATTACAACTGATCCAAATAATCAAACAATTCAAAATAAATCTATTGGAATAGAAGAAATCGGTAAAAAGATTCCTCGACGATCATACAAATTGATCAATTCTTTTGAAGAGCGGGAGGAGGAAAATGAGGAAGAATCAACAGAAAATCATGGGATTCGTTCAAGAAAAGCCAAACGTGTGGTAATTTATACTGATAAGGCGGATCCGGATCAGAATACCAATACTGATACTAGTACCAGTACTAATAGTGATCAAGCAGAAGAGTTGGCTTTGGTACGTTACTCGCAACAATCAGATTTTCGTCGGGATATAGTAAAAGGATCCATGCGCGCTCAAAGACGTAAAATAGTTACTTGGGAAATGTTTCAAGCGAATGTGCATTCCCTGCTTTTTTTGGACAGAATAGACAAAACTTTTTTTTTTTCTTTTGATATCTCCCGAACAATGAATCTCATTTTTAGAAATTGGATAGATACAGGACCGAAATTCAAAACTTCGGATTCTGAGGAGGAAGAGGCAAAAGAAAAGGCAAAAAAAATTGCAGATAAAAAAAACGAGAACGAAAGGATAGCAATAGCAGAAACTTGGGATACTATTATATTTGCTCAAGCAATAAGAGGTACTATGTTAGTAACCCAATCGATTCTTAGAAAATACATCATATTGCCTTCATTGATAATAGCTAAAAACCTTGGTCGTATGTTCTTATTTCAATTCCCCGAGTGGTACGAGGATTTGAAGGAGTGGAATAGAGAAATGCATGTTAAATGCACCTATAATGGTGTTCAATTATCAGAAACAGAATTTCCGAAAAACTGGTTAACAGATGGTATTCAGATAAAAATCCTATTTCCTTTCTGTCTGAAACCCTGGCGCAAATCCAAACTACGATCCCATCATAGAGACCCAATCCAAAAGAAAGGGAAAACAGAAAATTTTTGTTTTTTAACAATCTGGGGAAGGGAAACCGAACTACCTTTTGGTTCTGCCCGACAACAACCTTCCTTTTTTGAACCTATTTATAATGAATTCGAAAAAAAAAAGAGAAAAGTGAAAAAAAAATGTTTTCTAGTTCTAAGAGTTTTCAAAGAAAAAACAAAACAGTTTATAAAGGTCTCAAAAGAAAAAACAAGATGGATTATCAAAACGGTTCTATTTTTAAAAAGAATAATAAAAGAGTTTGCAAACGTAAATCCAATTTTCTTATTTGTATTGAAGAAAGTATATGAACCGAATGAAAACGGAAAAGATTCCATAATCATAAGCAGTAATAAAATTGTTCCTGAATCGACCACTCGAATTAGATTCATGGATTGGGCAAATTATTCACTGACAGAAAAAAAAAGGAAAGATCTGTCCGATAGAACAACCCTAATCAGAAATCAAATAGAAAGGGGTGCAAAAGACAAAAGAAAAATATTTCTAACTCCGGATATAAATATTAGTCCTAACGATACAAGTTGTGGTGATAAAAGATCGGAATCGCAGAAACATATTTGGCAGATATCAAAAAGAAGAAGTAACAGATTCATATTCATACGCAAATGGCACTATTTTTTGACATTTTTCAACGAAAGAATATACATACATATCTTTCTATGTACTGTTAATGTTTCTAGAGTCAATGTACAACTTTTCCTTGAATCAACAAAAAAGATTATCGATAAATACATTCACAATGATGAAAAAAATAAAGAAGGGGTTGATGAAACAAATAAAAAAAAAATTTACTTTATTTCGACTATAAAAAAGTCTCTTTCTAATATTAGTAATAATAAATCAAAGATTTCTGGTGACCTATATTCCTTTTCACAAGCATCTGTATTTTACAAATTATCACAAATCCAAGCTATTAATAAGAAGTATCATTTGAGATCTCTACTTCAATATCGCGAAGCATATCTTATTCTTAAGGATAGAATCAGGAATTTTTTTGGAACACGAAGAATATTAGATTCCAAATCAAGGCATAAAAAACTTCCGAATTCTGGAATGAATGAATGGAAAAACTGGTTAAGGGGTCATTATCAATACAATTTATCTCAGGCTAGGTGGTCTAAATTAGTACCGCAAAAATGGCGAACTAGGGTCAATCGGCGTCGTACGATTCAAAATAAAGACTCAAAAAATAATTCATACGAAAAAGCCCAATTCATTCATTACGAGAAAAAAAATGATTATGAAGTGAATTCATTGACGAGCAAAAAAGCAAAATTAAAAAAAAACTACAGATATGATCTTTTTTCATATAAATATATTAATTATGGGGATAGGAAAGACTCATATATTTATCCATCCTCATTACAAGTAAACGAGGACCGAGAGATTCCATATAATTACAACACACCTAAAATTGAACCATTTTATGTACTGGGGGATATATCTATTAGTGATTATCTAGGAGAAGAGTATATTATTGGTACGGGTAAAAGTACGGATAGAAAATATTTGGAGTGGAAAATTTTCGATTTATTTCTTAGAAAGAATATCGATATTGAGTCCTGGACCGATACGGATACCGGGACCAACATTAATAAAATGACTAAGACCGAGACTGATTATTATCAAATGATTGATAAGAAAGATCTTTTCTATCTCACGATTCATCAAGAAATCAACCCACCCAATCAAAAAAAAAACTTTTTTTTGACGGGAATGAATAAAGAAATGCTATATCGTCCCATATTAAATAAGAAATCTTGGTTCTTCTCAGAATTTGTGCCACTTTATGATGCATATAAGATCAAACCGTGGATTATACCAATAAAATTACTTCTTTTCGTTTTTAATGGAAATGAAAACATTAGTGAAAACAAAAACGTTAATGGAAATAAAAAAAAGGATCTTCGTATATCATCTAATCAAAAAGAATATCTTGAATTAAAGAATCGAAATCAAGAAGAAAAAGAACAGCTCGGCCACGGAAATATTGGCTCAGACGCACGAAAACGACAAAAAGGTTTTGAAAAGGATTACACGGAATCAGACATTCAAAAACGTGAAAAGAAAGGACAACCCGAGAGTAACAAGAAAGCAAAACTAGAGTTATTCCTGAAAAAATATTTGCTTTTTCAATTGAGATGGGATGATCCTTTGAATCACAGAATTTTCAATAATGTTAAGGTATATTGTTTCCTGCTTAGACTAATAAATGCAAAGGAAATTGCTATATCCTCTATTCAAGGAGGAGAAATGCACCTGGATGTAATGTTAATTCAGACGAATCTAACTCTTCCAGAATTGATAAAAAAGGGAATATTGATTCTCGAACCAGTACGTCTGTCTATAAAATGGGATAGACAATTTATTATGTATCAAACCATAAGTATCTCATTGGTCCATAATAATAAATGCCAAACTAATGGAAGATATCGAGAAAAAAGGTATGTTGATGAGAATTATTTCAACGGATCCATTGTACAACATAAAAAGATGCTTGTGAATAGAGACGAAAATCATTATGATTTGCTTGTTCCTGAAAATATTCTATCCCCTAGGCGTCGTAGAGAATTGAGAATTCTAATTTGTTTCAATTCCGGAAATAGGAATGTTATGGATAGAAATCCGGTATTTTTCAATGACAACAATGTAAGGAACTGGGGGCAATTTTTGGATGAGGACAAGCATATTGATACAGATATAAATAAATTCATTCAATTCAAATTGTTTCTTTGGCCCAATTATCGATTAGAGGATTTAGCTTGTATGAATCGCTACTGGTTTGATACCAATAATGGCAGCCGTTTCAGTATGTCAAGGATACATATGTATCCACGATTCGGAATTAGTTGAAGTTGATGGTTGGTACATTTCCTATATATCAGGTGTCGGGTCTGGTATATGAATGTACACACACGCTGTGTTACATTCTAATACATGATACCGATTCAATAACGTCTCAATTGGATTGAATCTAGAAATGATTCGGCAGAATCTTCTTAGGTCAAAATAATTTTCTTTTGTGGGTACAGAAATTGCCCTTCTATCGAATCAAATTACAAATTGTACTTACAATTCATTTGAATTTAATTTTGATTTGATTTGATAGAATCAAAGTAATATATGAATAAATCCAGATTATTGGGTGTATCAGATCAAAATAACTGGCATTATTATTATTCCTGATTGGTAAAATCCATATCTGTGGAAAAAAAAAAAGAGAGAGAAATTAAATTTTTATGGTTATGGTCAAAAATTCATTCATCTCAGTTATTCCGAAAGAAGAAAAAAGCAAAGGGTCTGTTGAATTTCAAGTAATCAGTTTCACCAATAAGATACAGAGACTTACTTCACATTTTGAATTGCACAGAAAAGATTATTTATCTCAGATAGGTTTGCGGAAAATTCTGGGAAAACGTCAACGACTGCTGGCTTATTTGTCAAAGAAAAATAGAGTGCGTTATAAAAAATTAATCGATCAATTAGATATTCGGGAACCAAAAACTCGTTAATTTGAAGATTATTTTCATTCTTTGGTTTATTAGATCTTGAATTTTGATGAACCTCATTTATTTCGTTTTCGGCAATTCATAGAATAATGGATCGGAGAAGAAAACATATGAATGTACCGGCTACAAGAAAAGACCTCATGATAGTTAATATGGGTCCTCACCACCCATCAATGCATGGTGTTCTTCGACTTATCGTTACTCTAGATGGTGAAGATGTTATTGACTGTGAACCCGTATTGGGTTATTTACACAGAGGGATGGAAAAAATTGCGGAAAACCGAACAATTATACAATATCTTCCTTATGTAACACGTTGGGATTATTTAGCTACTATGTTCACAGAGGCAATAACGGTAAATGCACCAGAACAATTAGGAAATATTCAAGTACCCAAAAGAGCCAGCTATATCAGAGTAATTATGCTGGAGCTGAGTCGTATAGCTTCTCATTTATTATGGCTTGGACCTTTTATGGCAGATATCGGTTCACAGACTCCCTTCTTCTATATTTTCAGAGAAAGGGAATTGCTATATGACCTATTCGAAGCTGCTACAGGTATGCGAATGATGCATAATTATTTCCGTATCGGGGGAGTCGCTGCTGATCTACCTCATGGCTGGATAGATAAATGTTTGGATTTCTGCGATTATTCTTTAACAGGAATTGTTGAATATCAAAAGCTTATTACGCAAAATCCCATTTTTTTGGAACGAGTTGAAGGGGTGGGCATTATTGGTGGGGAGGAAGCAATAAATTGGGGTTTATCGGGACCAATGCTACGAGCTTCCGGAATCCAATGGGATCTTCGTAAAGTTGATCATTATGAGTGTTACGATGAATTCGATTGGGAAGTCCAGTGGCAAAAAGAAGGAGACTCATTAGCTCGTTATTTAGTACGAATCAATGAAATGACGGAATCCATAAAAATTATTCAACAGGCTCTAGAAGGAATTCCGGGGGGGCCCTATGAGAACTTAGAAGTTCGACGCTTTGATAGAGCAAGTGATTCCGAATGGAATGGTTTTGAATATCGATTCATTAGTAAAAAGCCTTCTCCCACTTTTGAATTGTCGAAACAAGAACTTTATGTGAGAGTAGAAGCCCCAAAGGGAGAATTGGGAATTTTTCTGATAGGGGATAATAGTGTTTTTCCCTGGAGATGGAAAATTCGTCCACCTGGTTTCATCAATTTGCAAATTCTTCCTCAGCTAGTTAAAAGAATGAAATTGGCTGATATCATGACGATACTAGGTAGTATAGATATCATTATGGGAGAAGTTGATCGTTGAAATGATAATTGATACGACAGAAGTACAAGCTATCAATTCTTTTTCCAGATCGGAATCCTTAAAAGAGGTCTATGACCTCTTATGGCTGCTTGTCCCTATTTTTACTCCTGTATCGGGAATCACAATAGGCGTACTCGTGATTGTGTGGTTAGAAAGAGAAATATCTGCAGGGATACAACAACGTATCGGGCCTGAATATGCCGGCCCCTTGGGAATTCTTCAAGCTCTAGCAGATGGGACCAAACTACTTTTGAAAGAGGATCTTCTCCCATCTAGAGGAGATGTTCGTTTATTCAGTATGGGGCCATCTATAGCGGTCATATCAATTCTACTAAGCTATTTAGTAATTCCTTTTGGCTATCGCCTTGTTCTAGCCGATCTCAGTATAGGCGTTTTTTTATGGATCGCTATTTCCAGTATTGCTCCTATTGGACTTCTTATGTCAGGATATGGATCGAATAATAAATATTCCTTTTCAGGTGGTCTACGAGCTGCTGCTCAATCTATTAGTTATGAAATACCATTAACTCCGTGTGTGTTATCAATATCTCTACGTGTGATTCGTTGGAACATGAACCTTTACCCCTTTCCTTTATTTCCAGGAAAGGGGTTGGATGTGTTGAATAGATACCTTTCTCTTTTTATTCATCATTCGGGTCGATGAGTTAAACCAGATAGTTATATGAGTGAAACAAAACAGCTTATGAATTTGCAGTAAGAAGATTGATTCTCATTCCCTATGTACGAGAGTAAAGTGGAAGTAAACATAAGCGGTCGAAACTGTTTACCCCAAGATTGGTTGATTAGTCATCATGACTTGAAGCGGGTGCAAAAGATCAACTGTATGGAGTTTCTACTATTGTATTGTATGTTGTTGTATGTTGTATGTATTACCATATCGGGGATCAATCAAAAATGAGTGGACGGTTAGGAACACGAAGGTACACAAAGGATTAGTGATGAAGATAATGTAAGGTATCCAAAGGGATATTTCTGCATAACATAAAAGGAATCATAATGAGGGCTTTAAGTTCGTAGAAATGATCAAGCAGTACTTCCTCACGATTCCGATCCAGAGTATGCTTCTATCCACTGATTAAATAAATGACTGTCGAGAACGAAGTAATCCTTTGATTTTATTTTTTAGAAACCCCCCTTCTGAGTGAGAAAGAAGAACAGGAACGAAAGAAATGGAATGCAATAGGAAAACTGAATAATAAGAGATCTTTGTTTATTCTTTCTTTCCTCAATCCTATCCATATTCATACGGATAGAATTCTTATAATGATTTATCAACTATAACTCATGAATTAGTGTCTAATTATTTTTCGTACGAAAAGTATGGGTCGAAATATCTATTGAAACAACGAGTATTTTATTGAAGGATTAAGTTATTACTGAACTAAAAGAATTCTAAGTCTAATTAGAAAATAAAGGATGAGATCAATTCGGAAGCGCTTTTTTATTATGGCGGACGGAATTCCATTGGTCTAATTCGGGACTCTTCGATACATCGTTACTCTAATCTACACTACAAACATGCCGAGGTAATAATGAACCAGTCCTTAGATTTATTTGTGGCCATCGAGGAGCCGTATGAAGCTGAGGTCTCATGTGCGGTTCTGGAATAGCGATGGGAATAGTGATGTTATCATCGACTATGATTATCTAACAGTTCAAGTACAGTTGATATAGTTGAGGCACAGTCAAAATATGGGTTTTGGGGGTGGAATCTGTGGCGTCAACCTATAGGGTTTATAGTTTTTCTAATTTCTTCCCTAGCGGAATGTGAAAGATTACCTTTTGATTTACCAGAAGCAGAGGAGGAATTAGTAGCAGGTTATCAAACCGAATATTCAGGTATTAAATCTGGTTTATTTTACGTTGCTTCTTACCTAAATCTACTAGTTTCTTCATTATTTGTAACAGTTCTTTACTTGGGCGGGTGGAATTTATCTATTCCGTACATATTCATTTCTGAACCTTTTGGAATAAATAAAACAGGTGGAGTCTTTGGAATGACAGTTGGTATCCTTATTACATTAGCTAAAGCTTATTTGTTCCTGTTCATTCCTATCACAACAAGATGGACTTTACCTAGGATGAGAATGGACCAGCTATTAAACCTTGGGTGGAAATTTCTTTTACCTATTTCTCTAGGTAATCTATTATTAACAACTTCTTCCCAACTCGTTTCGCTATAACAAAATATGATATTCTAGATTCATAACCTATCTAGAGCAAGAGAAAGAAACATCAAACTATTCATGGATATCCACGATATGTTCCCTATGGTGACTGGGTTCATGAATTATGGTCAACAGACAATACGAGCTGCAAGGTATATTGGTCAAAGTTTCATAATTACCTTATCTCACGTGAATCGTTTACCTGTGACTATTCAATATCCTTATGAAAAATCGATCACATCGGAGCGTTTTCGTGGTCGAATCCATTTTGAATTTGATAAATGCATTGCTTGTGAAGTATGTGTTCGGGTATGCCCCATAGATCTACCCGTTGTTCATTGGAGATTGGAAACGGATATTAGAAAGAAACGATTGCTTAATTATAGTATTGATTTTGGAATCTGTATATTTTGTGGTAATTGTGTCGAGTATTGTCCAACAAACTGTTTATCAATGACTGAAGAATATGAACTTTCTACTTATGATCGTCACGAATTGAATTATAATCAAATTGCTTTGGGTCGGTTACCAATGTCAGTAATTGGAGATTACACAATTCGAACAATTACGAATTCGACTCCAATCAAAATAATGAGGGGTAAACCTCTTGATTCAAAAACGATTACCAATTACTAAGATTCCGTTTTGATCTAAAGTAAAGGAGTGAGGCTTCTTTCATTTTGCCAGGTCAGTAAATAACTATTGATTGGTGAGAATCAAGGCTTGATTTTGATTTAGAATGGATTCATAGATCTGTGATGATTTCAAAATATAAAATTTCGAACTACTCTTTCAGATACAGTAGCGGGATTGATCCAATAACTGTATCTATATAAATCTACACCCCTTTAGGATTCAATTAGGAACGTATCATATACAAGAAAAAAAAAAAATAAGGTAACCTCTTTTTTCTTGGATCGGTTAGTAAGTTTATGAAATATTTCGATTTATTTATCTCTTTTTTTACACATAATGGATTTACCTGGACCAATACATGATATTCTTTTAGTATTTCTGGGATCAGGTCTTATATTAGGAGGTCTGGGGGTGGTCTTACTTACCAACCCAATTTATTCTGCTTTTTCATTGGGACTGGTTCTTGTTTGTATATCCTTATTCCATATTCCATCTAACGCCTATTTTGTAGCTGCTGCACAGCTCCTTATTTACGTAGGAGCTGTAAATGTTTTAATCCTATTTGCTGTGATGTTCATGAATGGTTCAGAATATTACAACGATTTCTATCTTTGGACCGTTGGGGATGGGGTCACTTCACTGGTTTGTACAAGTATTCTTTTTTCACTAATTACTACTATCTCGGATACGTCGTGGTACGGGATTGTTTGGACTACAAGATCAAATCAGATTATAGAGCAGGACCTAACAAGTAACGTTCAACAAATTGGGATTCATTTATCAACAGATTTTTACCTTCCATTTGAACTCATTTCTATAATTCTTTTAGTTGCTTTGATAGGTGCAATTGCTATGGCCCGGCAGTAAAGTAATTAAGTAATAAATACTTAGATCCAAAATCAAATAAATAAAGTCTTGTTTTGTTCTATGTTATCACATCCATTTTCCTTCAGTTCCATTTTCATATTCTATTGTTCATATATGAAATTGAAAGGGGTTTAGTTCGATCCATTACTAATACCTTACTTTGTTTCGTACTTAATTTATATTCTAATCAAATCGGTGAAATTGTTGTTCATATTGAAATGAATCAAGATTGATGAGGGGTTGGTCAATGATGACCGAACATGTACTTATTTTGAGTGCCTATTTATTTTCTATCGGTATTTATGGATTGATCACAAGTCGAAACATGGTTAGAGCACTTATGTGTCTTGAACTTATACTGAATGCGGTTAATATAAATCTCGTAACATTTTCTGATTTGTTTGATAGTCGTCAATTAAAAGGAGATATTTTCTCGATTTTTGTTATAGCTATTGCAGCCGCTGAAGCAGCTATTGGGCCGGCTATTGTTTCATCGATCCATCGTAACAGAAAATCAACTCGTATCAATCAATCGAATTTGTTGAATAAATAGTATTAATGATATAAATAAAGACAGATATCTACAATATATTCACTAATTTAGAACTAGCATGTATGATTCGTATGACCATGCTTGTTGAAACGTAAGAAATCAAAGTATCTTGGCCCTTGCTCATGAACAGATCCAGAAATAGATTGATTATCAAAAAAATTCTGGTAAACCACTGATTCGTCTGGCGTCTACAACATAATATATATAATTCAATTACTAATGAAGCCAGATCGAAAATTAAGAAAGTTCAAAAAATTTATAGATCCAATGTCGCATTCAGTAAAGATTTATGATACATGTATAGGGTGTACTCAATGTGTACGAGCCTGCCCCACAGATGTATTGGAAATGATACCTTGGGACGGATGTAAAGCTAAACAAATTGCTTCTGCTCCAAGAACAGAGGACTGTGTAGGTTGTAAGAGATGTGAATCCGCTTGTCCAACAGATTTCTTGAGTGTTCGGGTTTACTTATGGCATGAGACAACTCGCAGCATGGGTCTAGCTTATTGATACGTTCTAGAAAAATCCACTTGAATCCATTTGATTCCTCTTTACCGACAAAAACCCGTACTCGAGAAATTATTCCGAGCGCGGGTTTTTCTGGTCAAAGTCTATCTTGTCTTTACCACGAGTTATTTTCCTTGGTTAACAATAATTGTTGTTTTGCCGATATCCGCGGGTTCGTCAATTTTCTTTCTCCCTCTACGAGGGAATAAAAATAAGGTGGTTCGGTGGTATACTATTTGTATATGCTTATTAGAACTCCTTCTAACGACCTATGCGTTCTGTTATCATTTCCAATTGGACGATCCATTAATCCAATTAGAGGAGGCTTATAAATGGATAAATACTTTTGATTTTCACTGGAGACCGGGAATCGATGGACTTTCCATAGGACCCATTTTACTGACGGGATTCATCACTACTTTAGCTACTTTAGCGGCTCGGCCAGTTACTAGAGATTCGCGATTGTTCCATTTCCTGATGTTAGCAATGTATAGTGGTCAAATAGGATCATTTTCCTCTCGAGACCTTTTACTTTTTTTCCTCATGTGGGAATTAGAATTAATTCCTGTTTACCTACTTGTATCCATATGGGGAGGGAAGAAACGTCTGTACTCAGCTACAAAGTTTATTTTGTACACAGCGGGGGGTTCTATTTTTCTCTTAATGGGAGTTCCGGGTATGGGTTTATATGGCTCCAATGAGCCAACATTAAATTTTGAAACATTAGCTAATCAATCATATCCTTTGGGATTGGAAATAATATTCTATTTTGGCTTCCTTATTGCTTATGCTGTCAAATCGCCGATTATACCCCTACATACATGGTTACCAGATACCCATGGAGAAGCACATTACAGTACATGTATGCTTCTAGCGGGAATCTTATTAAAAATGGGAGCGTATGGATTGGTTCGGATCAATATGGAATTATTACCCCATGCTCATTCTATATTTTCTCCCTGGTTGATGATAGTAGGAGCAATTCAAATAATCTATGCAGCTTCAACTTCTTTCGGTCAACGCAATTTAAAAAAGAGAATAGCCTATTCCTCCGTATCTCATATGGGTTTCACACTTATAGGAATTGGTTCCATAACCGATACGGGAATCGATGGAGCCATTTTACAAATAATCTCTCATGGATTTATTGGTGCTGCACTTTTTTTCTTGGCAGGAACGAGCTACGATAGAATACGTCTTGTTTATCTCGACGAAATGGGAGGAATAGCTATCCCAATGCCAAAAATATTTACCATGTTCAGTAGCTTCTCGATGGCTTCTCTTGCATTGCCAGGAATGAGTGGTTTTGTTGCGGAATCCGTAGTATTTTTTGGAATAATTACTAGCCCGAAATATCTTTTAATGCCAAAAATACTAATTACTTTCGTAATGGCAATTGGAATGATATTAACTCCTATTTATTCATTATCTATGTCACGTCGGATGTTCTATGGCTACAAGCTATTCAACGTTCCAAACTCTTATTTTTTCGATTCTGGACCACGAGAACTATTTGTTTCGGTCTGTATCTTTCTACCTGTAATAGGTATTGGTATTTATCCTGATTTTGTTCTCTCGCTATCAATTGACAGGATAGAAGCTATTCTATCTATTTATTTTCATAAATAGTTTTCATTAATAAGACATTACATTAATGTAAAAGAACTGTGTGATTTTTAAAAGCGTTCACTGTATAATGCAATGAAAGAAAAAAAAAAAATGAAGTGAATTATAATCAGATACATCTAAAGTTTTTTCGAACCATTTGAATCACTACTTGATTCAAATGGTTCGAAAAAACTTGCACAAACCTTCTTTATATAATATACGGGACGATGTTCCTATGTATTCTTCAGGCCCTTTCTTCAATTAGTTGTTAATGTGAATGAACCATAACTATGGAGTCCTATTCCTAATAGATTGACCCCAAAATAGCATATCCAAATTATAAGAAATCCTATAGAAGCCACAATTGCCGAATCCACACCCTGAAAGCTCTGATTTGTTCTACTATGTAAATAAATCGCGAATATGGTCCAAGTAATAAATGCCCAAGTTTCCTTGGGGTCCCAATTCCAATAAGACCCCCACGCCTCATTAGCCCATACTGCTCCCGAAAGAATACCTATGGTTAAAAAAGTAAACCCTAGACTAATGACACGATAACTACACTGATCTAATTGTTGAGTTAATTGATACCTGTGATAATTTATAAATGAAAGAAAAGAAGTGTTTTGTAAAACACTTCTTTTTTCATTCACAAAGGAAAATGACCCAATTAATAAATGATTGCTTTTGCGAGGAATATCTAGGTTTTTTCGAAATGTAATGACTAAAAGAGCTACGGATAATAACGATCCACATAAAAGAGCTGCATAACTCAATAACATCATACTTACGTGCATCATTAACCACTGGGATTGTAGAGCAGGTACTAATATTGCAGATTGATGCATTTCGGTTGAAAGACCCGAAGTGGCAAAGCCTTGGGTAAAAATAGCACTTGGCGCGGTTATTGCGCTTAAATAACTTTTCTGGTTCCGTCTTTTAGGAAACATATGAATAATGGAGAAACTCCACGAAAGAAACATTAAAGATTCATATAAATTGCTTAACGGCAAATGTCTCGAATAAATCCAACGAGTAACTAATAATCCTGTTATACAGAAAAAGGTAGCCATCATGGCTTTTTCTGACAAATCAAATAGTACTACGGTTTGATGGACTAATAAGGTCATCAAATGAATCGTAATAACAATTGAAATGATAGAAAAAGAGATGTGAGTTAATATATGTTCTAAAGTGGCAAATATCATAATTTTTTTTTTAGGGGGGTATCCCCAATTACGGAATGGAAATCCGGAATTGAATTCATTATAGGATCTATTGTGCCTTTTTTAGAGGATGCCGCCACTCGGACTCGAACCGAGATGCTCTAGCACTGCTTCCTAAGAGCAGCGTGTCTACCAATTTCACCATGGCGGCTTCATCGAAATAATCATAGTCCATATGATGTTCAATCGTCGAGATTGAGGGATTTAATGCAATCTATTTTAGGAAATGTTAGAATCGATGAATAAAGACCCGTTCAAATAAATATTTAAACGCTCAATAATCCTTAGTATCGTGGCAGGAGGTCATTTTAAACAGCGGGCTTTTCCGTATTATAAGTTCTTCTGGAATAGTTGGAACTAGACGGTTATGCCCTGAGTCCGGGTATCGAACTAAGAATTTATTTTTCTCACTTTTTGACGATTCATTTCTCATTTATCTGATTTGATAGATCCGAAACGAAAAAGATTCATTTTTCAATGAACAAAATAAAACAATATTTTTTATATATCACAACTTCATCACTACACCCAAAGGATTTCTATAAAAATTTTGATAGTTTGGTATCAAAGATGTATTAATGATTGGGATCTTCATTGTATACATAACATAATTTGTGTGAGGATTTACCAAACCCATTAGGTATTGGACCGGGCATATCGTATAACAAAAGAGTTTCAATCTTTATTGGAATTCTACTGTATGTACTTTAATGTACTTTAACTTAGAAAACTTAGAAAATCAAAATGAAACTGATAAGATCTCTTTATATATGGATTTGAAATCTAATATTAATAGATAAAATAATTTAGATATTAGATCTAGATATATCGATTGATCGATCCTCCAGCTCAAACATGGGATAGGATCCATTGGGGTTGGATTACGTAAGATTGACTCATTCTTTAGTACATAAATATCGATCTAAATGGGATCCTGGCAGTTTTATTATTTTTTTTTTTTTTTCTGTTCGAAATAAGAGGGAGTCCTTGTAGATATGTAGTGATTCAGAGAGCTACAAATCAAAGTTTTAAAATTGATATTTTAATCAATTAGTTTCAATAATCCATTGACTTTGACTATGAATCTTATCCCCGCCTTACTTTGGAACAAAAAAGGGGGCTCTAACCTCGTTCATACTTGTTTCAGATTTTCCAAAAATCTTAATGATGTATAACTATTGGAGATACATAATCCAATAAGCCAATCCCTTCCTAAGAAAAAAAGTAAGAGTTTTGTTATTGTGAAAAATGAATCGATGGGGAAAGTTACAATCCCCATCTCGCGAATTATAAAAACCAATCAATGAAAGGTGAAACCTTGTATTTTGTGTCTAACTACTTCTTTCTTTTTTCTTTTTTTTTTTTTTCAAACACAAAAAGAAATCATTTTTAGAACCTAGTATACAGAATAAATTTGATTCTACATACCACAACAGCTAGTTCTATCTCATATTGATGAGTTCAAAACATTAGTTAATGTGAATTCTTCATCTTATAAATTGAATCATCCAATTCATCGAGTCATGCTGATTCAGATTCAGATCATTCCAAGGCTTTATTACTTGTTTGTCGCACAAAAAAACTTTTTGAATGCCCGGTAGAAATAGATTTAGCTAAAGATAAAGCTTTTGCCGCGGCCTGATATCCCCTTCCTTTCCAAATATTTCTACGAATATGCTTTTTTGACAGAGAAGTACGTTTCTTTGGAACCGCCATTTCAAAATAAAAGGGTCACTCATTTTTATAGTTGGACGTGAAAGACATTTATTGTTCAATTCAAAATAGATTGTTCTTTCTATTAACTATTCATTATCTATCTTTATTCCATAGCCGATACTTATGCTTACTTCATAAGATAGAAAAGTATGGATACAGATAGATGAGCATCGCATATGGTATCATTAAAGATAAAAAAAGAAATGAAATAGAAGAAAAAAGAAAAAACGATGTGATTTTCAAGGGAATTTTGTTTTTTCACATTTCCATTACATCCAATGTTCGAAGAAAGAATAATTTGTACTGATTGGGGGCTTCATATCTTTATTCAATCTATGTCTACGGGCGGGATCTACTACCGTTGAATCGGATGCCATTGATAAGAATTAAAAAGGTTCCAATTCATATCTCAGTCTATTTAGATAATATATATATATATTATAAATGTTATATTTAATAAATCGAAAAGCTTAAGAACCCTTTCCTAATTTAGGAAACCAATAATGAATGTAACCTTTTCTATTAATTGATCAAGCTCGGGGATAGAGTCCACATAATTAAAATTGAAATTAAATCAAAGTAGTTAATCCGTTAAACAATACATTACTTGATAAAATAAAGGGAATTTGAGTAATTTCTCATTTTAGTTCTATGCGAAGTGACAAGTATTCTAGGATTTTTCATAAACACATAAACATAAGTTTGTTTTATTGGACTAGAAGCCAATCAATTCCAGAATTAGTTAATGACTCCGAAGAAACTAAATAAAAACTAGGTTTATTGGATCGAGTTATTGGCAGATCCTACGATACATATCAGAATAAAGTACTTGAATTTTTGGTATCATTCTTTTTCCTTACTATAATTGATATAAATATGGATAGAAATCACCGTATCGTATGTATATAGTAGAATAATTGAAAATTTCATATTTTTTATCTTAATAAATATCTTCGTTAATAACTAGGTAGTAGCTTTTAACTAGTAACTTGGTTATTTGAAGAATTGTAACTTCTTCATTTGAATTTTTTGTTTTTTTTTTTTCAATAGTTTGGAAAGAATCAGAATAATTAAGAATGAAAAATCATATTTGAGTTCTTTTATATCTTGTATATCTTGATTTTTTTTTTTTTATTTGATTATTGCTCCTTCCGGAAGAAATAAGGGCTGGTGAATGGGAAACAATTAATAAGAATAAAAAAAGAAAGTTTGATTTTCTTATGGAACATACATATCAATATGCATGGATCATACCTTTCGCTCTACTTCCAGTTACTATGTCAATAGGGTTGGGACTTCTGCTTGTTCCGACCGCAACAAAAAATTTGCGTCGTATGTGGACTTTTCCTAGTGTTTCATTGCTAAGTATAGTTATGGTTTTTTCGTCCGATCTGTCTATTCAACAGATAAATGGCAGTTCTATCTATCAACATCTATGGTCTTGGACCATCAATACTGATTTTTCCTTAGAGTTCGGCTACTTGATCGATCCACTTACTTCTATTATGTCAATACTAATCACTACGGTTGGAATCATGGTTCTTATTTATAGTGACAATTATATGTCTCATGATCAAGGATATTTGAGATTTTTTGCTTATATGAGTTTTTCCAATACTTCCATGTTGGGATTAGTTACTAGTTCCAATTTGATACAAATTCATATTTTTTGGGAACTAGTGGGAATGTGTTCGTATTTATTAATAGGTTTTTGGTTCACACGACCGGCTGCCGCAAATGCTTGTCAAAAAGCGTTTGTAACTAATCGTGTAGGGGATTTTGGGTTATTATTAGGAATCTTAGGTTTTTATTGGATAACAGGGAGTTTCGAATTTCGAGATTTGTTCGAAATCTTCAATAACCTGATCCGTAATAATGGGGTCAACTCTTTATTTGCTACTCTGTGTGCCTCCCTATTATTCGTCGGTGCAGTTGCTAAATCCGCACAATTTCCCCTTCATGTATGGTTACCTGATGCCATGGAGGGGCCTACTCCTATTTCGGCTCTTATCCATGCTGCTACTATGGTAGCAGCAGGCATTTTTCTTGTCGCTCGATTTCTTCCGCTTTTCACAGTCATACCTTACATAATGAATCTCATTTCTTTGATAGGTGTAATAACGGTACTATTAGGAGCTACTTTAGCTCTTGCTCAAAGAGATATTAAGAGAAGTTTAGCCTATTCTACAATGTCTCAATTGGGTTATATTATGTTAGCCCCAGGGATAGGCTCTTATCGAGCTGCTTTATTCCATTTGATCACTCATGCCTATTCGAAAGCATTATTGTTTTTAGGATCCGGATCAATTATTCATTCAATGGAACCCATTGTTGGATATTCTCCAGATAAAAGTCAGAACATGGTTCTTATGGGTGGTTTAACAAAATATGTGCCGATTACAAAAAATACTTTTTTATTAGGTACACTTTCTCTTTGTGGAATTCCACCTCTTGCTTGTTTTTGGTCTAAAGATGAAATTCTTAATGATAGTTGGTTGTATTCACCTATTTTCGCGATAATAGCTTGTTTCTCAGCGGGGTTAACTGCATTTTATATGTTTCGGATGTATTTACTTACTTTTGATGGTCATTTACATGCTCATTTTCAAAATTACAGTGGCACTCAAAATAGCTCGTTCTATTCAATATCTATATGGGGGAAAGAAGGAACCAAACCAGTTAACAGAAATTTGTTTTTATCAACAATGAATAATAATGAAAAGGTTTCCTTTTTTTCGAAGAAGATATACAAAATGAACGGAAATGTAAGAAATCTGATACGCTCCTGTAGGATTTATTTTGAAAATAAAGACACTTCAACGTATCCCCATGAATCAGACAATACTATGCTTTTGCCTCTACTTATATTGGTCCTATTTACTTTGTTCGTTGGATCCATAGGAATTCCTTTCGATCAAGGAGTAATGGATTTTGATATATTATCGAAATGGTTAACTCCATCAATAAACCTTTTACATAAAAATTCGAACTATTCTGTGGATTGGTATGAATTTGTGACAAATGCAATTTATTCAGTCAGTATAGCCTGTTTTGGAATATTCATAGCGTCTATTTTATATGGGTCTGTTAATTCATCTTTTCAGAATTTGGACTTAATCAATTCATTTGTTAAAAAAACAGGCTCTAAGAAAATTTTATTGGACCGAATAATAAATGCGATATACAATTGGTCATATAATCGTGGTTACATAGATGTTTTTTATGCAACATGCTTAACTACAAGTATAAGAGGATTAGCTGAAGTAACTCATTTTTTAGATAGACGGGTAATTGACGGAATTACCAATGGTGTTGGTGTTGCAAGTTTCTTTGTAGGAGAAGGGATCAAATATGTGGGGGGAGGGCGAATCTCTTCTTATCTCTTTGTATATTTATCATATGTATCCGGCTTTTTATTAATTTACTATATCTATATCTATTCTTTTTGAATAGAATTAAGAAGTGACTAGACTTGGTTATTTTTATCATTATACAATCTGGTCCTTTTTTCAAGCACATCCATAGTAAGAGATCCCTTGTTTAGAACTTCTATTCGGTTTATGAATTCATTGCTCAAGCTGTACCTTTTTTGTTCATTGGTATAAACCCAATGATTATACAGATCTTCGGGGGATAGTTTTTCGGTCGTACACAAAGACATCTTTCTTTGCATCATTTCCAAAAAAATCGATAAACTGGGTGGATATGTAAAAGATATTATTTGTTTTCCATCAACTGGACATACGTGAAAAAAATATTGTGACATTTCATTTCTTACAGCATTTTGAAAGACATTTTTTTTTATATATCTCAATGGACGATTACATCGTTTATAGTCGAAAAGAAGATTCACAAGAGGTTTTTCAAACCAGAAGAGGTCTTTATCTTCTTTCTCTTTAAGTATTTCTAACTTCAAAATTTCTTGCCTCTTTTTTTTTTCATGTAGTTTTTTTGGATCCTCCCTTTCTTCCGAACAAAGGGAAGGGTCTTCTTCGGTGGATCCCTCTTGTTCCTGTTTAGTCCCCTTCGTTTCGGAAGTTTTTTCTATTTCTACATCTGTTTCTTCCTCACTTTCCCCCCTTTCTTCCGTTTTTGAGGTTTCTTTCAGTTTCTTAGTGACAATAGGCGACGGTATTCTGCCTAAATAGTAGACACAGGTGATAAATAAGAGAATAGTAAAGATTCGAGCCATAGAATTTCTCAATTCTGACACAAGGTACTTATTAGATCGAATAAGTACATTCGATCTAATAGAATGATTTTGCCGTATCCAGAATAATACCAATCCAACCCATTTCATGAAGAAAATGTGACCAATTAACCAACCAACAAAACTACTTGTTACAAATAACATCTTGTTGTTGCATCGAAACATATAAATGTTGACTAATCTGACTAACGTTGAACTTGGTAAAATGAAATGGTTGAATAATTGAAAAATGAGATTATTCAGGAATACACATTGAATGCTGAGATTACGCATTGAATTTCTGGTAGTAGATCCATAATCCAAAAAGTGTTTGTGATTGTTCCAGAAGAAATGAAACAAAAGATACGGTAGAACTAGGACAGTTATTGTATGAGGTCTACCCAATGCTAGATGCAGAGGCGCATAATAGATCGATATGAACATCATGAGCTGTCCCGTAATAAAACCAGTTGTTGCTGATACCTCCTTCTCGGTTCCTTCTTCCATAATCCTAGCTCGG